GGGTGAAGTTGTATAAGATTAGTCCAGATAAGGTTTGTAATATATACATTCTTATATATGTACGTGTCAAATTGAGTATTTTATAAGTATTAATATGTTATGAATTAATAGAGAAAACTCCTTGTTTAGATTGTGGGTGATGGGAAGAGGAATTTTAGTATTGAAAAAAGAGAAAGGGGTGGTTTATTTTGGAGATACTGGGATAAAAGTTAATAATTTTTGAAACATTTAAGAAGAAGATAAATTTTGGGTTATAGTTGTAGGGATTTAAGGTTAAAGTGGAAATTCTCTAGTAATGAAAAAGTTAGTCCATCAAGCATTAAGTCATTAATACCTGTAGGTAGGTATGCTAGGTTAAACATAGTGACTAATAAGTCCAGCTACAATTGGGTTGACTGCAACGGGGCCTCTGACGGCCAATGGTGGAGTGGAAGCATCCCCCCAAAAATAAAACCACTAAAGGCATGACAGAGCAGTTATGTTGGGTCACGGGTCGAAATGGAACTAATCCATTCGTGATGTCTTATTTAAGGGGAACGAATGAGCGGGTTACATGATATGGCCCTGAAGTAGGAACCAGATGCCAGATAAAGTTTCAGGTTAGCTACCCCCAAGTATCATGGGCGCAGAGCGAGAAGAGGGACACGAATTGGGCGGGTTGATGATTTCACGGAGGTTGGTAGATTAAGAGACCACCATTGGAAGGGGATAGTCATTTGGAGCGAGAAAGGTTTATGACTGAATGGGGTATGTGCCGCTAGTGAATATTATGTGCTATGGGGACTAATCATTAAGGATAGGGTAATGAATCTTCGTATTGATTATCACTGTATTTGGAACCTGGAAGGTTATGTTTTATGTACTATATGAGTATGTTAGGACGTGCTTATATGCATGTGGATAAGGTATTAATGTTGAATAAACATAGGATGTCCTATGTAATATTAATAGTTTTATGTACTAGTACATTGATGTATGGGGTAGTGCATTAATGCACTATATACATAAAGTCATTACTCGTAGATAAAATTTCAATACTGACATAAAAGTCAAATTTTGAGGAACCTGTCGAATGTTGAGGCAGGGAATAGTTTAAGTCAGTAATATCAGCTTTGGGAGTTGAAGGTGGAGCGTATAGTTTCTTCCCTGAGTTTTGCTCTAAGAAGATTTAGATCTTCATTTTTGGTTTACAAGACCAAGGTAATAGTTATACTATTAGGGCGTCTTCATTTAAGGAGCTTGTTTTCAATTAGACTGGCGATAGGTATTATTAGGAGGATGAGGGAGAAATAGAGGATGGAGGCTAGCTGGCCGATTGTAATAAAGGGGTGTTCTACAGGCTGGCCTCCGATCCAAGTTAAAGTGAAGAGATCAGCCACTAGGATTCAAAAGAGACATTGGCTTAGGGGTCGGAATATCATGCTTCGTTGTTTTGATGTGTGGAGGATGGGTATAAGTACGAGGATTAAGATAGAGAATAGTAATGCAATGACGCCTCCTAGTTTATTTGGGATAGAACGAAGGATAGCGTAGGCGAAAAGAAAGTATCATTCAGGTTTAATATGAGGGGGTGTGTTTAGGGGGTTGGCGGGGGTATAGTTATCAGGATCTCCTAGGAGGTCAGGGGAGAATAGGGTTAGTATTATAAAGATTAGTAAAAGGGCTAATAGGCCTAGGATATCTTTGATTGTATAGTAGGGGTGGAAGGGGATTTTATCAGAATCAGAAATTAGGCCTGCTGGGTTGTTTGATCCTGTTTCGTGAAGGAATAGCAGGTGGACTATGGCTAGGGCTGCGATAATGAAGGGTAGAATGAAGTGGAATGCGAAGAATCGAGTGAGGGTGGCTTTGTCGACTGAGAAACCTCCTCAAATTCATTCTACTAGACTTGTTCCGATGTACGGGATGGCTGATAGGAGATTGGTAATGACGGTGGCGCCTCAGAAGGATATTTGTCCTCAGGGAAGGACGTAGCCTATAAATGCTGTGGCTATAACTGTGAATAGGAGGACAACTCCGATGTTCCATGTTTCAAAGTAGAGGTAGGAACCGTAGTATAGTCCGCGGCCTACATGCAGGAACAGGCAGATGAAGAATATGGAAGCACCGTTGGCGTGTATATAGCGGATAAGTCAACCATAGTTGACGTCTCGGCAAATATGAGTGACGGAGGAGAAAGCGGTAAGAGTGTCTGATGTATAGTGTATGGCCAGGAAAAGTCCAGTTAAGATTTGAATAATTAGGCAGATGCCTAAAAGAGAGCCGAAATTTCATCATGCTGAGATGTTGGAGGGGGTGGGAAGGTCGATAAACGAGTGGTTGATAATTTTGATTAGAGGATGGGTTTTGCGGATGTTTGTCATTATGGTTTTTATAGTTGAATAACAACGATGATTTTTCATGTCATTGGTCATGGTTAGACCCCATGTAAAAATAATGGCATATTTAAATTATTTATTAAGTATACTGTTTGTTTTAGGTTTTGTAGGGGTTTCTTCAAAACCTTCACCGATTTATGGTGGGTTAGGGTTGATTGTTAGTGGTGGAATTGGGTGTGGGATTGTTTTATACTCTGGGGGATCTTATTTGGGATTAATGGTATTTTTGATTTATTTAGGTGGAATATTAGTGGTATTTGGTTATACAACAGCCATGGCCACTGAGGAGTTTCCTGAGACTTGGGGTTCGGGGGTAGCGGGGTTAGGTGTCTTATTGTTGGGGTTGTTGGTTGAGTTGGTTGAGGTTTTGGTGTCTGTGCTGTATGATGAGGTAGAGATTGTGATTGAGTTTAATAATATGGAAGATTGAGTGTTATTTGAGGGTGATGAGATGGGATTAATTCGTGAGGAGTCTATGGGGGTAGCAGCTTTATATAGTTATACTTGCTGGTTTATGTTGGTATCAGGTTGATCTTTGTTTGTTGGTATTCTTATTGTAATTGAAATTACTCGTGGGAATAGATTATAAATACAGATGCTAGGGTGATAGATAAGAGGAACGAGAGGAAATAGAGTTTGATGAGGCCTTTATGGTTGGAAGTTATTGTTGAGGCGGAAGATTGGAAGCTAGTAATTAGTTTTGGTATTGTCTTTTCGATTCAGATCATGTCGAGAAGAGTTGAGGCTGATTTTTGGCTTGCGGAGAGGTTGATGTAGGGATAAAGTCGGTGAATTGTTAGGGGGAAGTAGCCTAGTATGTTTGAAAAGTTGGATAGATTAGAGTAGGGCTTGGTTTTAAAGTATAGGGATAGTCAGTTTAGATCTATGGCGATTGTGAATCCTATAACAGTAATGAACAGGGCTATTAGTTTTAGGTATAATGGCATAGTCAGGATAGGTGTATTTATAGGGGGAATGTTGTTGGATAAAAGGTATCCTGCGAAGATACTGCCGACTAGAAGGCGTTTAATAGAATTGATGAGTTGGGGGTTATTTTCGTTAATTGGAGATAGAGAAGAGAATCGAGGCTGTCCTATGAGGGCGAAAAAGATAATTCGTGTACTATAGACAGCTGTAAGGGAAGTGGCAATGAGTGTGATAGTTAGGGCTCAGGCGTTGGTATACGACGTATTTGCGGATTCGATGATTAGGTCTTTGGAGTAGAATCCAGTTAAGAAAGGTATGCCTGTAAGTGCAAGGCTTCCTACGATTAGGGAAGAAGAGGTAAATGGCAAGACTTTGAATAGGCCTCCTATTTTTCGAATATCTTGTTCATCATTTAGGTTATGAATGATTGAGCCGGAGCATAAAAATAGTATCGCTTTAAAGAATGCGTGGGTACAGATGTGGAGGAAGGCTAGATGGGGCTGATTAATACCAATTGTCACTATTATTAATCCGAGTTGACTAGAGGTAGAGAATGCTACGATTTTTTTAATATCATTTTGGGTTAGTGCACAAATTGCTGTGAATAGTGTTGTAATAGCGCCTAAGCAGAGGGCTATAGATTGAATGGTTTTATTGGTTTCGATTAAGGGATAAAAGCGTACTAGAAGAAAAATACCTGCAACTACTATTGTGCTAGAATGCAGGAGGGCCGATACAGGAGTTGGACCCTCTATGGCAGAGGGAAGTCAGGGGTGGAGACCAAATTGGGCTGATTTTCCAGTTGCAGCCAGGAGTAGGCCGATGAGAGGTAAGAGAGATGGTTTAATGATGAATAGTTGTTGGAGGTCTCATGAGTTTGAATTGGCCAGGAATCATGCTATTGCGAGTACAAATCCAATATCTCCGATACGGTTATATAGGATTGCCTGCAGGGCTGCTGTGTTGGCGTCCGTTCGACCATACCATCAACCGATTAGCAGGAAGGATATGATTCCTACGCCCTCTCATCCAATAAAGAGTTGGAATAAATTGTTTGAGGTAACTAGGATTATTATAGTAATAAGAAACATTAGGAGATACTTAAAAAAGCGATTGATGTAGGGGTCAGAGTGCATATATCATATTGAAAACTCTATAATGGACCATGTAACAAATAGGGCGATAGGTATAAATAGTATTGAGAAATAGTCTAGTTTGAAGCTTATAGTGAGGTTGAGAGTTTGAATGGTTATTCAATGTCAGTTAGAGATAATTAGTTCATAGTCAGAGTAAATGAATATAAGTATAGGGGTTAGGGAGAATACTAGAGCATAAATGATAGTATTTTTTACATAGTTAGGGTATTTGTTACTTTTATATAGGTCTGTTAGAGTGAGAAAAATGGGGAATGTAAGTGCAAGGAGGGATAATAAGATAAATGAGGAAAATATGTTTATTACTTTTATTTGGAGTTGCACCAATTTTTTGGATCCTAAGGCCAATGGATTACTTCTATCCTATAAAAGTCGAGGAAGCCGTGGGTGTAGGCACGGGAGTATGAGTTAGCAGTTCTTACATTACTTCCTCGGTAAATAAGAGATGTTAAAGCTCTAACTTTAGATTCACAATCTAAATGCTTTGTAATTAAGCTATATTTACAATACAGTTGACCTAGAATAATTGAAGGATTTATAGAGAGTAAGATAAGAGGAAAAATGTGTATAAATATTAGCATGTTTTCACGTGTAAGTGATGGGTTGATGTTGGATAGGTGGTATGTGAATTTTCCACGTTGGGTTGAAATTAACATATAAAGTGAATATAGGGCTGTGATTAATATATTTGTCCCCGTGAGAATGATTGTTATATTAGATCATGAGAAGGTAGCTAGAATGATGAATAGTTCTCCAATTAAGTTGATTGTAGGAGGTAGTGCTAGGTTGGTTAGGCTAGCTAGTAATCATCATATTGCTATAAGGGGAAGAATTGATTGTAGGCCTCGGGCTAGTAGTATAGTTCGGCTATGAGTTCGTTCGTAGTTAGTATTGGCGAGACAGAATAACATAGATGATGTTAATCCGTGGGCAATTATTAGAGCTGTTGCACCTATGAAGCTTCATGGTGTTTGAATCATGATTGCTACAATTACTAGGGCCATGTGGCTGACTGATGAGTAGGCAATGAGAGATTTTAGGTCTGTTTGTCGTAGACAGATGGAGCTAGTTATGATTATGCCTCATAAGGATAATATGATAAATGGATAAGCTATGGAGCTTGTGATGGGATGTAGTAAAATAGAGATTCGGATTATTCCATATCCCCCTAGCTTTAGAAGAATGGCTGCTAGGACTATGGATCCAGCAATAGGGGCTTCGACATGGGCTTTGGGGAGTCAAAGGTGAAGTCCATAAAGGGGTATTTTTACTATAAAAGCTATAATGCATGCTAATCATAAAATATCATTGGTCCAGGTTGAGAGAAGATTAAAGTTTTGATATATGGAGATTATAAAGTTTAGAGATCCTATTGTCTTTTGGATGTAGATTAATGCGATTAGTAGAGGTAATGATCCTGCTAGGGTATAAAATAGAAAGTAGAGTCCAGCGTTTAAACGTTCTGATTGATTTCCCCATCGTGTAATAATAATGAGGGTTGGGATTAATGTGGCTTCGAAGAGGACATAGAACATAATCAGTTCTATAGCGGAGAATGTTATGATTAGGAAAGATTGGAGTGAGATAAGTATGAGAATGTAAAGTTTTTTTCGGACTAAGGGTTCGTTCGACAGGTGGTTTTGGCTTGCTATAATTATAAGGGGCAGTAGTCATGCTGAGAGAATGAGGAGAGGTGAAGATAAAGGATCGGAGAAAAAGGTGGGGGAAAAGACTAGGTCGCTGTCGCTTGTTTTGTTAAGTGATAGAAGAACTAGTAGGCTGATTATCAAGCTGTGGATCGAGGGATTAATTCAGATTATTGAGTTTTTGGAAAATCATGTGAGGGGGGCAAGAAGAATTGTGGGTAAAATAATTTTTAGCATTGGAGGATGTTGAGGTTTTGGACGTAGTCTAAGCCGTAGGTGTTTGATACTATTACGAGAAGGGCTAATCCTACGGCGGCTTCACATGCAGCGAACACTAGAAGAATAATAGGCATCATATATGATAAAGAGAAGTGAGAGTTCAAGGTTATTAATGTGCTTAAGATAAATATAGCTAGTATTATTCCTTCTAGGCACAGGAGGGATGATATTAGGTGAGATCGATAAATGAATACTCCTAGTAGTGAGATTATATAGGCGATAGTAATATTTAGGATAATAATAGGCATATTGATAATTATGTTAGAACATAATTTAGTGAGTCGAAATCACTTGTTTTGATTTAAACTAATTATCATTATTCAGTTCATTCTAAGCCTTTGTGAATTCATTCGTATGCGAGGCCGAGGGTTAGAATGAGAAGGAGTAAGAGTGCTACGATTAATATAAGTATTAGATTATCAGTTTGAGATGCTCAGGGCAAGGGAAGGAGGAGGGCAATTTCTAGGTCAAATAGAAGAAAGGTAATAGCGACGAGAAAAAATTTTATGGAGAACGGTAGTCGAGCTGATCCTATGGGATCAAATCCACATTCGTAGGGGCTTGTTTTTTCTACATAGATGTTTAATTGAGGTAACCAGAATGCTACTGAGATTAAGAGCAATGCAATAAATGTATTAGTAAGAATGGAGACTACTAGGTTTATTACTCTCTCTCAGGGTTATTCTGAGGCTGGGTGATTGGAAGTCAACTGTACTGGACGTTATACTAAGAGAGTATGAGCCTCATCAATAAATCGAGACATATAGGAATAGTCAGACCACATCTACGAAATGTCAGTATCAGGCTGCAGCTTCAAATCCGAAATGGTGGCTAGAGGTGAAGTGGAAATTTAGTTGGCGTATAAGGCATACTAAAAGGAAGGTGGATCCAATAATTACATGTAGGCCGTGAAATCCGGTGGCCATGAAGAATGTTGAGCCATAGACACCATCTGAGATTGTAAAGGAAGTTTCTAGATATTCAGAGGCTTGAAGTAATGTGAAGTATAGTCCAAGGGCGATAGTAATAGACAGTGCTTGGATTGTATGCATACGATTGCCTTCTATTAAACTATGATGGGCTCAGGTAATTGAGACACCAGAGGCCAAGAGAACTGAGGTATTCAGGAGTGGAACTTCCAAGGGGTTTAAGGGGTTAATCCCTACAGGGGGTCAGCAGCTTCCTAGTTCAGGAGTTGGGGCTAGGCTAGAGTGGTAGAAAGCTCAGAAAAAGCCCGCGAAGAAGAATACTTCTGAGATAATAAATAGGACTATTCCGTACCGAAGGCCTTTTTGAACAATAGTTGTATGATGACCTTGAAATGTGCCTTCGCGAACGATATCTCGTCATCATTGGTACATAGTGAGAATGTTGGTAAGTATACCAAGTGTTAGAATAGAGTTGGAGTTAAAGTGAAATCATATAATTAGTCCAGAGGTCAGAAGAAGGGCCGAGAGGGCTCCTGTAAGGGGTCATGGGCTGGGATTGACTATATGATAAGCATGGGTTTGGTGGGTCATTAGGTATTATCGTGTAAGTATAGGCTTACTAGGAGAGTAAAGACATAAGCTTGAATCAGGGCTACCGCGAATTCAAGTATTGTTAAAAGGATAAGGATAATAAAGGTGATTATTGCTGTGGGGGGGCTGATGGATGTTAGGACTAGTGTGGCTCCTCCAATTAGGTGCATGAGTAGGTGGCCGGCTGTAATGTTTGCTGTTAATCGGACAGCCAGGGCTATTGGTTGAATAAATAGGCTAATGGTTTCAATGATAATTAGTATAGGAATAAGTGGGATTGGGGTGCCTTGAGGGAGGAAATGGGCCAGTGATGCTTTGGTTTTATGGCGAAAGCCTGTAATTACTGCTCCGGCTCATAGGGGAATAGCTATGCCCAGGTTTATTGATAGTTGAGTAGTTGGTGTGAAGGAGTGGGGTAGGAGGCCTAAGAGGTTTGTAGATCCGATAAATAGGATTAGTGAAATTAATATTAGGGATCAGGTTCGTCCTTTTAAGTTGTGTATTATTATTATTTGTTTTAGGATTAATTGAATTAGTCATTGTTGTAGAGAGGTAAGGCGGTTATTAATGAGTCGGTTAGGTGATGGGAATAAGATGTTAGGGAATAAGATGATGAGGATAACAATAGGGAGGCCTATTATTGTAGGGGTAGTGAAAGAGGCAAATAGATTTTCGTTCATTTGTTTTCTCAAGGGGTTTTGTAGTGGGTGAGGGCTATGTCTTTTGATGAGGGATTAGAAGGGAAAGGGTGGTTAGAGATTTTAACTTGAAATAAAATAAATAGTGCGAGAAATATGGAAATAATTGTGGTTAGTCATGTTGATGTATCTAGCTGGGGCATGTCATTATGAGGAGACTTAAACTCCTAATCTTTAACTTAAAAGGTTAATGCTAGGTTAGCTTCATAATGAATCTATTGTATTGATGAGGATCAGCTTTCAAAGTATTTTAGTGGGACTAGTTCAAGGACGATAGGTATAAAGCTGTGGTTAGACCCGCAGATTTCTGAACATTGACCATAATATAGCCCTGGTCGTGTGGATGTTAGAGTAGCTTGATTAAGTCGGCCTGGAATAGCATCTGTTTTTAGTCCTAAAGAAGGGACTGCTCAGGAGTGGAGAACATCTTCTGATGAAATAAGTATGCGAATAGGAAGTTCTATGGGTAGAACTACTCGATTATCTACTTCTAGAAGACGTAGTTCGCCCGGTTTTAGGTCAGAAGTAGGGATTATATAAGAGTCAAAGTTTAAGTCTTCGTAGTCTGTGTACTCATAACTTCAGTATCATTGGTGACCTATGGTTTTGACCGTTAAAGAAGGGTCATTAATTTCATCTATTATGTAAAGGATCCGTAGGGAAGGAAGGGCGATTAGGATGAGGATAATCGCTGGTAGGATTGTTCAAATAGTTTCAACCTCTTGCGCGTCTATTGTGCTCGTATGGGTAAGTTTAGTAGTAAGCATAAGTGAAATGATATAAAGTACTAAAGAGCTGATTAGGAATACAATTATAAGAGTATGGTCGTGAAAATGTAAAAGCTCTTCTATAATAGGTGAAGTGGCGTCTTGAAAGCCAAGTTCAAAGGGATAAGCCATATAAGACATAAAGGACTTTAACCTATAAGTTAACTTCGACAAAGTTATGTAATTATTTTACTAATGTCTTATAAAGAAAGACATAGTGGTTATGAGATTGGCTTGAAACCAATTATAGGGGGTTCGATTCCTTCCTTTCTTGCAATTATACTTTTACGTAGGTAGGCTCTTCAAATGTGTGATAAGGAGGTGGGCATCCGTGTAGTCATTCTAAGTTAGTTGAGGTTAATTCTACTATTAGAATCTCTCGTTTTGATGCAAATGCCTCCCAGATTATAAAAATTATGATTATTACAGCTGTAAGTGAGATGAATGAGCCTATTGAGGACACAGTGTTTCACGCCGTGTATGCATCAGGGTAGTCTGAGTAACGTCGGGGTATACCCGATAGACCTAGAAAGTGTTGAGGGAAAAATGTTAAGTTTACTCCTACAAATATTACAGTAAAGTGAATTTTAGCCCATATATCATCGAGAGTATACCCAGAGAATAGAGGAAATCAATGTACGAAGCCACCTATGATTGCAAAGACGGCTCCTATAGATAGGACATAGTGAAAATGAGCTACAACATAGTAAGTATCATGTAGGACGATGTCTAATGATGAGTTAGCTAGGACAATTCCTGTTAGGCCTCCTACTGTAAATAAAAAGATAAAGCCTAAGGCTCATAGTATGGCAGGGGATCATTTAATATTTCCCCCATGTAAGGTGGCTAATCAACTAAAAACTTTTACTCCTGTGGGAATAGCGATAATTATAGTGGCGGATGTAAAGTATGCTCGGGTGTCTACATCTATCCCTACTGTGAATATGTGATGAGCTCACACAATAAACCCTAGGAAGCCAATAGATATTATGGCTCATACTATTCCTATATATCCAAAAGGCTCTTTTTTACCCGAATAATAGGTGACAATATGAGAAATTATTCCAAAGCCGGGTAAGATTAGAATGTAAACTTCAGGGTGACCAAAAAATCAGAACAGGTGTTGATAAAGAATAGGGTCTCCTCCTCCTGCGGGGTCAAAGAATGTTGTGTTTAAGTTACGGTCAGTTAAGAGTATAGTAATTCCCGCAGCGAGAACGGGTAGGGATAAGAGGAGTAGTACAGCGGTAATTAATACGGATCAGACGAATAGGGGGGTTTGATATTGGGATATAGCAGGGGGTTTTATGTTAATAATAGTAGTGATAAAGTTAATGGCTCCTAGAATTGATGAGACACCTGCTAGGTGGAGTGAGAAAATAGTTAGGTCCACAGAAGCTCCTGCGTGAGCGAGATTGCCGGCCAGTGGGGGATAGACGGTTCATCCAGTTCCAGCACCTGCTTCAACTATAGAGGAGGCTAGGAGAAGAAGAAAAGAAGGTGGAAGCAGTCAGAAGCTTATGTTATTTATACGGGGAAATGCTATATCAGGGGCTCCAATTATTAGAGGAACTAGTCAATTTCCAAAGCCTCCAATTATGATAGGCATTACTATAAAGAAGATTATTACAAAAGCATGTGCGGTTACAATTACATTGTAAATCTGATCATCTCCTAGTAGAGTCCCGGGTTGACCTAATTCAGCTCGGATTAGCAGACTAAGGGCGGTTCCTACTATTCCAGCTCAGGCTCCGAATAGAAGGTAGAGTGTCCCAATGTCTTTGTGATTGGTTGAGAATAATCAACGGTTGACGAACATAAGTAGGTGGTAAAATGGCTGAGCAAGCATTAGACTGTAAATCTAAAGACAGAGGTTGAGTCCTCTTTTTACCAAAGCCCTGAAGTGAATTTATCATATTGAATTGCAAATTCAAAGAAGCAGCTTCAACTCTGCCGGGGCTTCTCCCGCCTTTTTTCTTAACGGCGGGAGAAGTGGATTGAAGCCAGTTGTATTAGGTGTTTAGCTGTTAACTAAATTTTTGCAGGTTAAAGTCCTGTCAGTCCAGAGTCTGAGGACTTAGTTTAATTAAAATAATTGGTTTGCATTCAGTTGATGTGAGATGAGATCTTGCAGTCCTTAGAGCAGGAATTAAGTAAGGCTACTTGCTTAGGGCTTTGAAGGCCCTTGGTCTAAATTAACCTAAATTCCTAGTTTAAGATTGATATTATAGGTGTGAGGGGGAGGGATAGGGTTGATATAATTATAATGGCTGGGATTAGGGGGGTTATTTTTGTATTTTCAAATTGTCATTTTATTTTATTATTGTTGGATGATGGGAATAGAGTTAGAGAAGTTGAGTAGATAAGTCGTATGTAAAAGTACAGGTTTAGCAGTGCTATTATAGCTATGGTTAATGGTACAATGATGTTATCATTTGACACGAGTTCTTTAATGATTATTCACTTAGGGGTAAATCCTGTGAGTGGTGGCAGTCCCCCTAGGGATATAAGGATGATGAGGGTGATTGAGATTAAAAGGGGGAACTTGTTTCACGTATTTGATAATATTAGGGTGGTTGTATTTTTGTTAAGGTGAAATAGTAGGAATATGTTAATTGTGAGGATGATATAAATAATTAGGTTGAGTATAGTGAGGGCGGGGTTGAATGGGATGATTGCTATTATTCAGCCTATGTGAGCGATTGATGAGTAGGCTAGGATTTTTCGGAGTTGGGTTTGATTAAGACCTCCTCATCCGCCCATGAGGATGGATAGGATGGCCATGGCTGTTAACAATGGGAAGTTAATTGATTGGATGACTTGGGTTATGATTGAGATGGGAGCAATTTTTTGTCATGTGAGTAGGATTAGGCCTGATATAAGTGTGGTTCCTTGGGTTACTTCAGGAACTCACAAGTGGAAGGGAGCTAGTCCTATTTTTATGGAGAGTGCTATGGTAATTATAAGAGATGGGATTGGAGCTAGGGGGTTAGTAAGAAGTCATTGTCCTGTTTTTATGAAGTTTATAATTGCACTTATTATTAGTATTATTGATGCGGTGGCTTGGACGAGAAAATATTTGGATGCGGCTTCTGTTGAACGGGGGTTTGTTTTGCTTATTAGAATTGGAATTATTGCTAGTATATTTATTTCAAGGCCCACTCAAGCGAGCAATCAGTGTGAGCTAAGGAGTGTGATCAAGGTCCCTGAAAATAATGTAAGATAAATGGCGAGAGAGGTAATGGGGTTAATTAGTATGGGAAGGAATATGAACCAACATTTTCGGGGTATGGGCCCGATAGCTTATTTAGCTGACCTTACTGATAGAATGTGGTGTATGAGGTAGCACGAAGAATTTTGAGTTCTTAGGATTAGGTTCGAATCCTATGGTTCTAGAAATAAGAGGGTTTGAACCTCTATTATTTACTCTATCAAAGTAACTCTTTTGTCAGACATATTTCTCTAGGTTTGAGGTGGGATGCATGCAATAGTAATGGGAAGGGAGATATGTCATATACATATGGCCAAGGTTAAGGGTAGAAAGTTTTTTCATAGCAGGTGTATTAGCTGGTCATATCGGAATCGTGGGTATGATGCTCGAATTCATAGAAATATAGATGTGAGGAGAAGTGTTTTTATTATGAAGCTAAATGTGAAAGATTCAGGTGCTATAGGGTTGAGTAAGGTTCCTAGGAATAGTGTTGTAGTTAGGGCATTTATTATAATAATATTAGTATACTCAGCTATGAAAAAAAGGGCAAAGGGGCCGGCGGCGTATTCTACATTGAAACCTGAAACTAGCTCAGATTCTCCTTCTGCTAGGTCGAATGGGGCTCGGTTGGTTTCTGCGAGGGTAGAGATAAATCATATTATTGCCAGGGGTCATGTTGGTAATAAGAGTCAGATGGATTGTTGGGTTGTGATTAGGGTCGATAGTGTGAATGAGCCATTTATGAGTAGGACTGATAGGAGAATAATGGCTAGGGTGACTTCATAAGAGATTGTCTGGGCAACAGCGCGTAGCGCTCCGATTAGTGCATATTTAGAATTGGAGGCTCATCCAGATCATAGAATAGAGTAGACACCTAGGCTTGATGTTGCTAGGATAAATAGGACTCCTATGTTTATATTAATGAGGGGTTGGGGTATAGGCAATGGAATTCATATTGTAAATGCTAGGGTGAGGGCAAGGGAGGGGGCTATGATAAATAAGAAGGTGGAGGAAGTTAGAGGTTTGAGGGGTTCTTTGATGAATAATTTTATGGCGTCAGCAAATGGTTGAAGCAGACCATAAGGTCCAACAACATTTGGGCCCTTTCGGAGTTGCATGTAGCCTAGCAGTTTTCGTTCAATCAGGGTCAGGAAGGCTATTGCTAGTAAGATGGGAATAATTAATAAAAGTAGGTTGATTATGAACATGTATTGTTAAGAAGAGGATTTGAACCTCTGGTAGTAAGGTTTTAAGTCTTATGCAATTACCGGGCTCTGCCATCTTAACTAACCCTGTTCTAGGGTGGATTGTGTACATAGTTAATTAGATTGAGATTATATCATCTATCGTCTATAAGGCATGTTATGAGAATTGGCCTCATTTCTCTTGTCCTTTCGTACTGGGAGAAATTTATAATAGATAGAAACCGACCTGGATTTCTCCGGTCTGAACTCAGATCACGTAGGACTTTAATCGTTGAACAAACGAACCATTAATAGCGGTTGCACCATTAGGATGTCCTGATCCAACATCGAGGTCGTAAACCCTACTGTCGATATGGACTCTCGAGTAGGATTGCGCTGTTATCCCTAGGGTAACTTGTTCCGTTGATCAAAGGTTTGGGTCAATTGATGAACGTGGATTTAGACAAGTTTAGTCTTAATTATAATCATTCGGAGGTTGTTTTATGCTCCGAGGTCACCCCAACCAAAATTTTTAACCCATGAGCAATGTAGATTAAAATCTTGTAGATTTGTTGTGGATAGTTACTTGGGTTAGTAAATTTAAGCTCCATAGGGTCTTCTCGTCTTATTTGTTTATCCCCGCCTCTTCACGGGGAGGTCAATTTCACTGATTAAGAGTAAGAGACAGATTAACCCTCGTTTAGCCGTTCATGCAAGCCCCTATTTAAAGAACAAATGATTATGCTACCTTTGCACGGTCAGGATACCGCGGCCGTTTAATGTAGATCACTGGGGCAGGCAGTGCCTCTAATACTGGTTATGCTAGAGGTGATGTTTTTGGTAAACAGGCGGGGTTAGTGTTTGCCGAGTTCCTTTTACTTTTTTTAATCTTTCCCTTGAAGTGCATGCCGGTGTTGGATTAACATTGTGGATGATAAGAGTTGATATAAATGGGTTAAATTATAGGTATGTTAACTATCAGTGATTTATTCGGACTGATATAAGCTTATGCAGGGAGAAATATTTTTCTTGTTACTCATATTAACATTATTTCTTCTATAGTTGATTATAGATTGGTCCAGTATTATATTAGGAGGTGATTATTAATATTTAGATTAAGTTGTGTTTGTTTGGTTAAGCTTGAACGCTTTTTTAATTGGTGGCTGCTTTTAGGCCAACTATGATATCTGTCAGGTTTACTCTCTAATAAAGGTTTTTTCCTATGTCTAAAGAGCTGTCCCTCTTTAGATTAGCAGTTAAATTTACATTTGGATTATGGGTTCTTGAGGCAAATTTAACGTCGAACTAAAATTCTTATCTGGACAACCAGCTATCACCAGGCTCGGTAGGCTTTTCACCACTACTTACAGGTCATTCCACTATTTTGCTACATAGACGGATTGGCTCTTTTAGCTGCCCATAAGTAGCTCGTCTGGTTTCGGGGTTCTTGGCTTAAATTCTTTTTGCGAAGCAGTGTCTAGTTAATTCATTATGCAAAAGGTAGAAGAGTTAGTCTTTGCTTTGTTCTACTATAAGTTGTTTCTTTCATCTTTCCCTTGCGGTACTAGCTCTATAGCTCCAAGGTATAATTTCTATCTCCTATACTTTTATAGAGATAAATGTTTTGTTTTAACGTAGTGTGTTGTTAGGTGAAGTTGAAGTTGAGTGGGCTAGGACTGGTTCAAGACGTTCATGGGAGTATGAAGTCTTCCGGGTGTAAGCCGGGTGCTTTGGCTAAGCTACATCTTGATTATGCCAAACACACTTTCCAGTATGTTTACCTTGTTACGACTTATCTCTTCTCATACTACTAGTAAGATGTAATTAGGTATGGGTTATCTGTGCGTAGGACTTGAAGAGGGTGACGGGCGGTGTGTGCGTGCTTTATTGCCCTATTCAGCTAAGCTCTCTATTCTTAACTTACTACTAAATCCGCCCTTGGGCTTTTAGTTTCAATAAAAGCTATCGTAGGGGTTGTTCCTAGAAGGTAGAAAATGTAGCCCATTTCTTTCCACCTTATGGGCTACACCTTGACCTAACGTATTTATATCATATTATTGTGCTTACTGTGAGGCTTTGTTAAGGTTTGCTGAAGATGGCGGTATATAGGCTGATGTTTGCTAAAGGTGGTAAGGTGTATCGGGGTTTATCGATTATAGAACAGGCTCCTCTAGAGGGATGTAAAGCACCGCCAAGTCCTTTGAGTTTTAAGCTGTGGCCAGTAGTACTCTGGCGGATAATCTTGTTATTTGAGTATCTAGGTTTAGGGCTAAGCATAGTGGGGTATCTAATCCCAGTTTGGATCTTAGCTATCGTGAATTCAAAACTTTTAAGACTACTTTCGTTATTTATCTTTATTACAGCGAGGGCTTTTTACAGCTTGGCTTAAGCTTGGTCTTATTAAGTTTGCTATTTTAATCACGCTTTACGCCGTATTTTATTGACTAGGGTTAATCGTATGACCGCGGTGGCTGGCACGAAATTTACCAACCCTAGATAGTATAACTTAGTCGAACTTTCGTTCATGAGCTTAATCTTAATCACTGCTGTATCCCGTGGGGGTGTGGTTGTACAAGGTGTCATGAGCAACTAGGTTTAGTGAGCTTGATACCTGCTCCTTTTGATCATGTTGATATGGAGGGCATTTTCACCGGGACATGGATATTTGCATGTGTAAGCTTACTAGGAGCCAATAAAAAGGCCAGGACCAAACCTTTATGTTTATGGGGTATAAATACCCATCTAAGCATTTTCAGTGCTTTGCTTTGAATTTAAGCTACATAAAC